GGATTGCCTTTATTTTGGTTGCCTCTTTCATTTCATTTTGATTTTGATCCCCCCCCCTTTTTTTCTTAGACACATTTGAGCAAGACCCTCTATATAGCCATACCATAACATAATTAAAAATAGAAATTTGATTTAGCATTTTTATCATTTATAGTATTCTAGTTCTAACTAATTATTCCATTTATTTCTATTTATTATTTTCTATTTCTAATTATTTAGTCTAAAGTCTAAAAAAAAGTTGAATCATTTAGCATTTAGACTTTAATTATTTAGACTTATAATATATAAAATAATTAGAGCATTAGAAATTAACAAAAATCTCTAAAAGGATCCTCACTTACTAATCTAATTAGTAGATTCTATTTATAGATTTGATTTAGAACTCTAAACTAAATCTAACGAAAGAAATTCACTTTGAAATTATTCAATTTGATTGTTATTTAACATTTAAATAAAATAGAAGTTATCGTTAATAGATAAAATCCTAAGAGTTTTCCTAATTCCCATGTATGCAAAATTTCTTTTATTTAAGCCCGCTTAGCTCAGAGGTTAGAGCATCGCATTTGTAATGCGATGGTCATCGGTTCGATTCCGATAGCCGGCTTTTTCTATTTGTTTTATTTTTTACATGATTGATAAGATTTTTGGAAATCAAAGAAGATTGAAAGAGCTTCTTCATCTTTTTTTTTTCCAAAGGTCAAAAATCTCTTTATTATGTCTTAGAAACTTCCAATTCTGAATGGCGGAGTTATATCTTTTCTTTGGAGAATAAATCAAGAACAAAAAAAAGAAAGGGTTTTCTTTTGGTTTTATTTATCTATATAAATTATCTATATTTTCTATTTCTAACTTTCTATTTCTATATCAATATATAGAAGTTATCTAATAAATAGATTTGTATTTTTTGATTGTATATCTATACAATCAAAAAATACAAACAAAAAAATCAATAAAAAAAAATATGTAGATTGATCTAATTCATCTCATTCCTATTTGTTTGTAGTACAATACTTCATTTCATGGGATTTCGCTTCATTTAGTTCAGTTTTAATTTTTTTATTTATGAAATTTCAATCAAATTTATAAAATAAATAAGGAGTCTTTATGTCACGTTATCGAGGACCTCGTTTCAAAAAAATACGCCGTCTGGGAGCTTTACCAGGACTAACTAGTAAAAACCCTAGAGCCGGAAGCGATCTTAGACTTAGAAATCAATGGCGCCCCCGGAAAAACTCTCAATATTCTATTCGTTTAAAAGAAAAACAAAAATTGCGTTTTCATTATGGTCTTACAGAGCGACAATTACTTAAATACGTTCATATTGCCGGAAAAGCAAAAGGGCCAACCGGTCCGGTTTTGCTACAATTACTTGAAATGCGTTTGGATAACATCCTTTTTCGATTGGGCATGGCTTCGACTATTCCTCAAGCCCGCCAATTAGTTAACCATAGACATATTTTAGTTAATGGTCGTATAATAGATATACCAAATTATCGCTGCAAACCCCGAGATATTATTTCAGTGAAGGATGAAAAAAAATCTCGAGCTCTGATTCAAAATTATCTGGATTCATCCAAACATAAGGAATTACCAAAACATTTGACCCTTCACACATTACAATATAAAGGATTAGTCAATCAAATAATAGATAGGAAATGGGTCGGTTTGAAAATAAATGAATTGCTTGTCGTAGAATATTATTCTCGTCAGATTTAACCCTAACTAAAATAAAAAAAAAGGGGGGGTTTTACAAATTTGCACCCCTCCCTTTTGCCTAAGTTAAGGTTAAGTAAATAAGGAAAGGAAGGCAAAGGATTTAATTCGGGGATTTCTATCCTATTCATGTATCATATCTTTTATGAAAATTTCCATTCTGTGTCTGCTTTTTACAGTATTTTCTTTTTTGTATCACATAAATTAGGAATAGAGAATCTATATCAAACAACATCAAAAAAAAGAATCTATATCAAAGAAAAGTCTAACTATTTTTTTGTATCCGTTCTTATTTGTATTTGATACATTGCGGTTAGTTACATTGGTGAATTAGGTGAAGGTACGGAAAGAGAGGGATTCGAACCCTCGGTAAACAAAAGTCTACATAGCAGTTCCAATGCTACGCCTTGAACCACTCGGCCATCTCTCCTACATAATGATTACCTTTAGCTCATAATTCTCTTTAGACTTCAATTCCATTTCTATTCTATAAAAATTAGAAAATTCTTTTATAGTTTTAGATCTCTCAACAACCAAACCAACCTTTTACCCCGTGGATCTATTACAAATTCCTAAAGCAAGCATCCCGGGGATTTTTTTTTTTGATTAGATAGTGTATACTTGCTATGTACGAAAGACAAAAAGGACAGTTATTCTATTTTCATTTTCATCATAGAACAATTATTCGATTCTTTTTCCTATTTTGATCATATCATAATTTAAATTGAATCAAAGCTTTTCAAATTTTCCAAATCTATCCTAATCCGTAGAAGAAATTCTTTGATTCTTCAACTTCGACGAAATTAGAATAATTTCTTTGATTTTTTTTTCTGTCAAAGCGACAAAAAAAATTGAGGTAGAAAGTCATATCCTTTTTTTTTGAATAGGTCTACTTTTTTTTATGTTATTTCGTACTGTACATTTCCTTTGTTTGTGAGATCATTTTCTCACGAGAGGTAATGAAAAGAGTTATAGAATGGATTCTTTTTACCTATGCCTAGATCGCGAATAAATGGAAATTTTATTGATAAGACCTTTTCAATCGTAGCCAATATCTTGTTACGAATAATTCCGACAACTTCAGGAGAAAAAGAGGCATTTACTTATTACAGAGATGGTGTGATTTGATTATTATTATTTTGACTTTACCGCCCTCAGCCTTAGGAAAAAGACACATGATTCGGAATATAAAAAAAGACTATTGAAATCAAAAAATCGACGCTGGTTGAAGGTGAAGTTTATAAAATAAAGCAATTCCTTCTGTCGTGTATCCCCGATTAATGCAACCTCAGATGCTTGAATTGTTGATTCTAGTATTGAGCGAAAGGTTAGACCTATAGATCATAGATCTGTATCGCGGTTCAATCCTACTACACTAGTATCAATAGGCGGCATAAAGGAAGGAGCACTACGCCTAGGAATCAACAAAACAAAAACTTTGTTATAAAGCACTCCTTTTCTTTATCGGGATCGGTACTAAAAGAAATGGTTGGGACAACAAACATCCATCTCGTTCGTACTTTGGATACCCATATAACCATCGAAGATTGTTGAAGTGACTAATTCCTGGAAATTAAAGGGCGTTGAGAACAAAGAAATTGTTGGAGTTTACATTTTTATCTAGTACCAGCACGCTTGATGTTAAGAAAGGATCTTTTGCAAGAGGGTTAGCTAGAGATTTCTTGTAAAAACAGTAGCCCCGCTCAGTTCATAATGACAATATTTCGTCCTTCTTTTAATTCCATGGATTCTGGATTATTTTCATTATGCACATAAAGGAGGAGCCGTATGAGGTGAAAATCTCACGTACGGTTTTGGAACGGAGAATTCTTTTAATTGAATGACGACCGTAACGAATGTCGGCTCAATCCGAAGGCAATTATGCAGAAGCGTTACAGAATTATTATGAAGCTATGCGACTCGAAATTGATCCCTATGATCGAAGCTATATACTCTATAACATAGGCCTTATCCACACAAGTAACGGCGAACATACGAAAGCTTTAGAATATTATTTTCGGGCACTAGAGCGAAACCCGTTCTTACCACAAGCTTTTAATAATATGGCTGTGATCTGTCATTACGTGCGACTATCTCCACTATAGAAAGAAATAAAAGGAAAGGGCAAATACGACAATAAATACTAGAAAAAAAGTAGGATTTCTACATATTGCATCGTCCAAAAAACGATTTTTATCAGCTGTAGCAAAGAAAGAAACTTCGAAATATGAAAAAATATATATGCCTAAATATTTTATTCTATGGATAAAAGAAAAGATCTAATTGATAGTGGAAGCACCGTAAAGATCAATTTACAAGGTTTTGGGCGATACAATAAGAACTGCTTATTTATGTCATGATATGAGATAAAAATGAGGAATCGACTTATGTAATAGAGCCGATCCCCTAAGGTATTGAGCAGCGGTGTAGCATCAGATCCCAAAGAGAGTAAGTCTTTTTTTTATGAGGAAGAAGTCTTTTTCAAGGATTCTATATAAATTTCTATAGAATATGAAAGCGAGATAGTTACCTTTTCAGAAAATTCTAATGAGAGTTTCGAAATGCCTATGCTTTATTTTTCTGAAGGTAGGAGAAAAGAGAAAACTGATTATTAATTGAATCAAAAGTCAAGTTTGAAACTCATGTAATTAACCTTTTTTGTTTAACGTTAACCCGAGAAAAATCAAATAGATCTATGAGAAATCTCATTCAGTTAGATATATGGTAGGGCTAGGGTAGACACCAAAAGAATTGACTGCCGAGCCGTATGAGTTAGGAAACTCTCAAGTACGGTTCCAAGGGAAGGAATTGACCGCCTATTCCGACCGTGGAGAACAGGCCATTCGACAGGGAGATTCTGAAATTGCGGAGGCTTGGTTCGACCAAGCCGCTGAATATTGGAAACAGGCTATAGCGCTTACTCCTGGGAATTATATTGAAGCGCAGAATTGGTTAAAGATTACGAGGCGGTTCGAATAAGAACTCTCTCTTTTTTTTTATTCTAATCAATTAGATTATCACTTTGTTTATTTGAAATTTTATGAAATTTGATTAGAAATTTTTTTCTATAAATAAATAGAAATTCTATAGAAAAATAGAAAAAAAAATAATATATATATAAATATTAGATTAGTAGATTAGAATTGAATTCTAAAAACTAGAAATTAGTTAATATATATTAATATAAATTCAAATTATTTAAAAATAAAAAAAAAAAAAAATGAAATTCTTTGTTCATTTTTTTTTTGAATATTAATTCTTTGTATTCTTTGCTTTTGTTTTTGTTG